CCATTGGACCCAGAAATGAGACATTGGAAGAATCTTTTTGGTCTTCCAATAGAAATAGGTTGATTGTTTCGCTCCTGTATCTTCCAAAAGGGAAAAAGATTTCTGAGAGTTGTTTCATGGGTCCGCAAGAGAGTACTTGGGTTCTCCCAATAAAGAAAAAGTGTATCATGCCTGAATCTAACCGGGGTTCGCGGTGGTGGAGGAACCGGATCGGAAAAAAGAGGGATTCTAGTTGTCAGATATCTAATGAAACCATAGCTGGAATTGAGATCTCATTCAAAGAGAAAGATAGCAAATATCTGGAGTTTCATTTTTTATCCTATACGGATGATCCGATCCGCAAGGACCATGATTGGGAATTGTTTGATCGTCTTTCTCCGAGGAAGAAACGAAACATAATCAACTTGAATTCGGGACAGCTATTCGAAATCTTAGGGAAAGACTTGATTTCTTATCTCATGTCTGCTTTTCGTGAAAAAAGACCAATTGAGGGGGAGAGTTTCTTCAAACAACAAGGAGCTGGGGCAACTATGCAATCCAATGATATTGAGCATGTTTCCCATCTCTTCTCGAGAAACAAGTGGGGTATTTCTTTGCAAAATTGTGCTCAATTTCATATGTGGCAATTCCGCCAAGATCTCTTCGTTAGTTGGGGGAAGAATCAGCACGAATCGGATTTTTTGAGGAACGTCTCGAGAGAGAATTGGATTTGGTTAGACAATGTGTGGTTGGTAAACAAGGATCGGTTTTTTAGCAAGGTACGGAATGTATTGTCAAATATTCAATATGATTCCACAAGATCTATTTTCGTTCAAGTAACGGATTCTAGCCAATGGAAAGGATCTTCTTCTGATCAATCCAGAGATCATTTCGATTCCGTTAGAAATGAGGATTCAGAATATCACACATTGATCGATCAAACAGAGATTCAGCAACTAAAAGAGAGATCGATTCTTTGGGATCCTTCCTTTCTTCAAATGGAACGAACAGAGATAGAATCAGATCGATTCCCGAAATGCCTTTTTGGATCTTCCTCCATGTCCTGGCTATTCACGGAACCTGAGAAGCGGATGAATAATCATCTGCTTCCGGAAGAAATCGAAGAATTTCTTGGGAATCCTACAAGATCAATTCGTTCTTTTTTCTCTGACAGATGGTCAGAACTTCATCTGGGTTCGAATCCTACTGAGAGGTCCACTAGAGATCAGAAATTGTTGAAGAAAAAACAAGATGTTTCTTTTGTCCCTTCCAGGCGAGCGGAAAATAAAGAAATGGTTGATATATTCAAGATAATTACGTATTTACAAAATACCGTCTCAATTCATCCTTCGGAACCATATCACATCCCGGATCTGGTTCCAAAGGATGAACCGGATATGGACAGTTCCAATAAGATTTCATTCTTGAACAAAAATCCATTTTTTGATTTCTTTCATCTATTCCATGACCGGAACAAAGGGGGATACGCGTTACGCCACGATTTTTTTGAATCAGAAGAGAGATTCCCAGAAATGGCGGATCTATTCACTCTATCAATAACCGAGCCGGATCTGGTGTATCATAGGGTATTTGCCTTTTCTATTGATTCCTACGGGTTGGATCAAAAAAAATTATTGAATGAGGTATTCAACTCCAGAGATGAATCGAAAAAGAAATCCTTATTGGTTCTACCTCCTCTTTTTTATGAGGAGAATGAATCTTTTTCTCGAAGGATCATAAAAAAATCGGTCCGGATCTACTGCGGGAATGATTTGGAAGATCCCAAACTAAAAACAGCGGTATTTGCTAGCAACAACATAATGGAGGCAGTCAATCAATATAGATTGATCCGAAATCTGATTCAAATCCAATATAGCACCTATGGGTACATAAGAAATGTATCGAATCGATTCTTTTTAATGAATAGATCCGATCGTAACTTCGAATATGGAATTCAAAGGGATCAAATAGGAAATGATACTCTGAATCATATAACTATAATGAAATATACGATCAACCAACATTTATCAAATTTGAAAAAGAGTCAGAAGAAATGGTTTGATCCTCTTATTTCTCGAACTGAGAGATCCATGAATCGGGATCCTGATGCATATAGATACAAATGGTCCAATGGGAGCAAGAATTTCCAGGAACATTTGGAACATTTCGTTTCTGAACAGAAGAATCCTTTTCAAGTAGTGCAAGTAGTGTTCGATCGATTACGTATTAATCAATATTCGATTGATTGGTCCGAGGCTATCGACAAAGAAGATTTGTCTAAGACACTTCGTTTCTTTTTGTCCAAGTCACTTCTCTTTTTGTCCAAGTCACTTCCCTTTTTGTCCAAGTTACTTCCCTTTTTCTTTGTGAGTATCGGGAATATCCCCATTCATAGGTCCGAGATCCACATCTATGAATTGAAAGGTCCGAATGATCAACTCTGCAATCAGTTGTTAGAATCCATAGGTGTTCAAATCGTTCATTTGAAGAAATTGAAACCCTTCTTATCGGATGATCATGA